TTTATGTAATGAGCCTATCCTCTCTAGTTCTGTTTGTATGCAAACATATCAAAACTGATACAAGACCAGAATATTAGAAGGACTCTTCTGACCAGACAAAAATCTCTAATTGTCAGCAAAGTTGTTTCTTTATTTGTTCTTTATTTAAATTCAATGAAATTTTTATTCAAATCCAAAAATGCCTCTTTTTTATACATAGGTCGTCGATTCGGCAATTGGATAATAAAACGCAGGGCGCCCTTTTTATTTATTCTAGTAAACGGCTCAAATAATTTTATTGATACGAGTGTTATATATCAGAAAAATTACCAACTATTCTTTTTTAAACCGTTTCGGTACTAACGTAGTGGTAGAAAGAGTACCATGTTGTGCCCGGACTTCAAACAGTTTAGCTTTAACCATGTTAATGGTCTCACTTTATTGGTTGATAGAGAATCAAAGTTTACTTACCAATAAAGAACGAAATGCTATGGTTCTTACATATGATTTCTTAATTTATTCAGAAGGAATTCGTCGAGATTTTACACTTTTTTCCTATTTATTTCTCTTATTCTATAAAAAAAAAATTATATATATAAATAACATAAATAAATAAAGTGCAGCCGGTTGGGTCCAACCTATTCTTGAAATATACAACTCGCACACACTCCCTTTCCAAAATAAATCAATACACAAAGCACTACACTTAGATTTATTAGATTTGTTGCTAAAATATCGGTATTAAACCCGAAACTCCCGGCGGATGGCCAGTGGCCTAAATCGGTTACATTTTTCATATGCTCAGGACTAACAAAGAACAGAGTTCTTTTTGTATCACTTGACTTGCCCTTTTTGATCGATTTCTTTTTCTTAATTTTTTTCTTTGGTTTCCGATAAGATACTTAGTAAGTTGGGTCCTAAGTCTCGTAGAAATTGAAAAATATTTCCCTTGTTCAAACACTTCCTAAAAGAAAAGTAAAAATTCCATCGTACTAACCGAAGGACGGGAAGGAATAAAGCGAGCAAATCCACTAATTCGTCATCCTCAAATCAGTCCTTCCCGGGGTATTGTTCCAACAAATACATAATTGTAGGAGTAAAGTAATGATATAATTCACAGAAGCAAACGGCAACGAATTAATAAAATAAGAAAAAGTGCGTAATGCACTTTTTTACATTTTCATTCTAGGATGAAATTAAACAAAAGGATTTGCAAATAAAAGTGCTAATGCCACAACGAGCCCATAAATGGTTAAAGCTTCCATAAAAGCTAGACTAAGCAATAAAGTGCCTCTTATTTTTCCTTCTGCTTCTGGTTGTCTCGCAATACCTTCTACGGCTTGACCTGCAGCAGTACCTTGCCCAACTCCAGGTCCAATAGAAGCAAGCCCTACGGCCAATCCAGCAGCAATAACGGAAGCGGCAGAAATCAGTGGATTCATGATGATAGGTTCCTCGCACCAAAAAAAAATAGTTAATGATACAATCAACCAAGGAATTATTACTTATTTGATCACTAAAAAATATCAAATCAAAGTAATTAAAACTTCGAAAAAAAAATAATATAGATAGGGATAAACCCTATATAACTAATATATATCTACTATCACATATACATTTGTTTCTTTCATAACGGAAACCGCCCGCATTTTTTATTGAATCAGATTCTAGAATAATTCGTCGAAAGATATACAGGAACTGTGGCTGGACTTATAGACATTACATATAGACATATATCCAGTGTGATCTCCCCAACCCATCCTTCGTAATATCGTCTATCTTTCCTCCTAGAACTCTTATACATATGTATTTCTTATTTCTATCTATATATGTATATGTTCCCGAACCAAGTATATTTTATTTTTCCATGCATTGCCTTAGTCGGGATAAGCTTAAAAAAAGAAGACTCTTTCTAAAACTAATCATGATGCCTCCATGGATTCCCCTATATAAGCTGCGGCTAAAGTTGCAAAAATGAGAGCTTGAATACCGCTTGTAAATAATCCAAGAAACATGACAGGGATAGGAACTACTAAAGGTACTAAAGAAACAAGAACAACAACTACTAATTCATCCGCCAATATATTCCCGAAAAGTCGAAAACTCAGAGATAAAGGTTTTGTGAAATCTTCTAGGATGTTAATTGGTAAAAGGATTGGGGTTGGTTGAATGTATTTTCCAAAATAAGCCAATCCTTTTTTGGTAAGACCCGCATAAAAATATGCCACGGACGTGGGTAAAGCTAAAGCAACAGTAGTATTTATATCATTCGTGGGGGCAGCCAACTCTCCATGAGGTAACTGTATGATTTTCCAAGGTAAAAGAGCTCCGGACCAATTAGAAACAAAAATAAATAAGAACATGGTTCCAATAAAGGGAACCCAAGGCCCATATTCTTCTCCAATCTGAGTTTTGCTCAAGTCTCGAATAAATTCAAGGACATATTCGAAGAAATTCTGCCCGTCGGTCGGAATGGTTTGTGGATTCCGAACAGTTATGATGACTGACCCTAATAAGATAGCAATTACTACCCAAGAAGTGATAAGTACTTGAGCATGAATTTGTAAACCTCCTATTTGCCAATATAAATGTTGGCCTACTTCTACACCTGATATATCGTATAATCCTTTGAGTGTTTTAATGGAACATGGTATAACATTCATATTGCCCTCTGACAGAAATCGAACTTAAAAAAATTATTTTGATTCAACCATCTCTTTTTCAACTTATCTACTTTCATCATTAATCATATATTTAAAATACCAAGAAATCACATAATATAATATCCCATTTTATCTCTTTTAAAAAATGCAAGACAAGAATAGTAACCAATCTAAGAAATCAAAATAATTAACTAATCTTATTATTCTTAATCATAACATAATCATAATCAACGACTTCTTATATAGCTAGAACGACCCTCACAAATTGCGGATACTAATTTGTTAAGAATCAATCGGATTGAAGCTATAGCGTCATCGTTGGCTGGAATCGAAATATCTGCAAGATCTGGGTCACAATTTGTATCGATTAAACAAATTGTTGGAATTCCCAAAATGACACATTCTCGAAGAGCCGTATATTCTTCTTGCTGATCAATGATGATTACAATATCGGGAAACCCAGTCATATATTTGATCCCACCCAGATATGTTTGCAAAGTAGATAATTTTCTCTTCAACATTGCTACATCTTTTTTAGGGAGACGGTTGAGTTTCCCCATCTTTTGTTCTGCTCTTAAGTCTCTGAACTTATGAAGTATCGTTTCCGTAGTGGACCAATTCGTTAACATACCACCGAGCCATTTTTTATTAACATAATGACATCGAGCCCTTATTGCAGCTGAGACTACTAAATGAAATCCGCTGCTTTATTTTTGGTACCAACCATTAAAATTTTCCTCGACTTGCTGCATCAAAAACGAAATCACAGGCTTCTGATAAAAAACGAGCAGTTCTAGTAAGATTTGTAATATGAATACCTTTAAGCTTTGCAGAAATGTAAGTAGCCATTCTAGGATTCTATTTTTTAGTACCATGACCAAAATGTACTCCCAACTCCATCATCTCTTCCAAATGGATGTTCCAATACCTTCTTGTCATTTTTCCCGCGCTTTCTCTTTTTTTTTTTACAAATAAATAATTGTTCCTACGGAATCTTCTACCGAGGTTGACCATTGATACATAGTCCAAACCATTCATTTTTTTTATTACTTACTTCATTTTTTTACTTACCAAAACTAGAAAGGAAAAAGAAAAAATCTTTGTTTAGGAATTATGAAATCGCGAAAATTCATTTTCTAATGTGTCATGGAAATTCTTTGGGCTACAAGAACAAAATAAGGTGTAAATATCTCTCATTTCCAACTCGAATACATTTTTCTTTTTTATTTCAAAATGAATGTTTTTGTCTTGCCTTGAACGGTACACTAATTTTTTAAATCCGGTACCGATAGGGATAATTCCCCCCAGAACAACATTTTCTTTCAGACCCTTCAACCAATCAATACGCCCCCGTAGAGCAGCTTTTGCTAAAACTCTAGCAGTTTCTTGAAAACTTGCTTCAGATATGAAGCTTTGAGTATTCAGAGACGCCCTCGTTATTCCTAATAAAATTGCCCGATAACAGATCGCTTCAGCTAAAGCGCGCCCTGCTCGTTCCGCTCGCAGTAATCCGATTAATTCTCCAGGCGAAAAAACATTAGACATTCCGTCTTCTGAAACCAACACTTTTGATGTTACTTGTCGTACAATAATCTCCAGATGCCTATTATGGATTTGCACCCCTTGGGATCGATAAACCTTTTGGATCTTATTAACCAAAGAGATATGGCTTTGGGCTATAGTTAGCTCAGCTCCAATTAAGAATCCCCAAGGAATTCCAAGAATTCTTGGTATACGTTCGTTCCAACCTTCAACTCTCCTTTCAAGGTTCATCGATATTGAACCAATCGAACGCACTTCTAAGATTTGTTCCACTTGAAGTCCTTGCGTTATGTCACCAGATCGGGATTTTGCATATATAAATGTAACTAATGTATCTCCTTCAGAAAGGGTTTCTCCGTAATGTCCGTGAACAGTCGCTCCTGGAGTAGCCAAATAGGGCTTAGCTGATCTTATAACTAAGGAATCAACATGAACAATTAAAATTTGACCAGATTTTTTTATGTGTGTTCCATATTTAACTAGACATAGATTTTCACAAATAAATTGTCCAATGCTAATTATTGTGGATGTTTCTTCACAATAATTGTGATGTAAAAAGCACCAATTCAAATGGGATGGATTCAAAATGATGTTATTGCATGGGTTGGGATTATAAATCCTTCTATTTTCATCTATTAAACAGTATTTAAGTACTTCAAGTACTTGGAAAGCCGCTTTCAAATTATCAAGTATCCTATATTTGTTTACCAAGATCTGATTATGAGTTATTAAATAGTAAGCTGAATAAAAGTTCACTATTTTAGGTACAATAGTACCTAGGGGACCCAACAAATCCCTAATTAGAATTATGGGATTCAATTCTTTTGCCGTGATGTTGTATTTCGAACCATTGACTGGACATGGACCAACTCGAGAACAATTGAATGATGACAAAATTATCAAAGCCTTATTTTGATTCAACAATGTACCAATAGTTGCTTGATGCTGAGTAACTACTGAAATCCTCACTTTAGAAATCGAAAAAAAAGGGTTGATATTGGTGCAATCTAATCCATTATCGGGAATCAATCCTGAACCCGTCGTATCATACCTTTTTCCGACATATGAAATACTAGACTTTACTAACTCAATTATTATGAAATTTTGAATCAGATCATTTACCCTTACCTCAACAAGAGAAGCATGAACTTCTTCTATATAACCATTTTTTTCTTGGTCCCAATTCAATACTAAGCAAGTCCGAACTAATTGAATACTTGTGTGAAAAATTCCGCGAATTGACTTTCCGTTTCCATAAAGGATATAATTGACAATTCTAAGTTGGACATTATCTTTTTCCTGCAAGAGATCTTGAGCGAAAAGTTTTGCTAAATTTATCCCATCAGTTATTTCATATGTGATTACGGGCCGAACCAAAACAAAATACTTTTTTTTAATGGGTGTGATTCGTTGGACATAAATCCAATTTTTCAAAATTTTTGATTCCTTATCATTTTTTTTTTTCATTCTGCCGCTGTGTCTAGATATCTTATCTGTCTCTCCGGGAAAATGAATATCTCCAGAAAAAATTTTCAGTTCAATACTTTTTTTTTTTCTCTCCACTCGGACTAATCCACCTACTCGGCTTCTTGTATTTATATTTAAAGCGAGTTGTGTATCTACTTCAATGATACTATTGTTCCGGACGATTAGGTATGAAGATCCGGGTAAGATATGCACCTCTTCAGGAATAAAAAAAAACCGATCCACTTTCATTTTGTATTTTGGACTAAATTCTTTTGTTCCTCGATACTCAATAAAATCTTCTTTTTTTACGATTGAATCCACCTCTACGGCCCCATATTTAGTAATTCCCGAACTCTTTCTTCTATATTGTGGATCGTCAAAATAAGCAAGAATACTATTTCTATGTAAAATACCATTTGTGGGTATGTCAATCGAAATACCAAAAGAGGGTATTAGTTCTTTCTCTCTTTCTGGATCATATTGTAATGGAATGATAAATCTATTTCTTCGCCTTTTCGCCAATAAATCAAAATTCTCTTGGAGAATCGAAGGATATATGAAATCCAAATGCCTATTGGAGATGATTTGATCAAGTCTTGAATAGTCAAAAATTTCTCTATCTTTTTTAATAGAAGGATCCAACAATTTATGCCTTACTTGATCATTCGTAATTGAGAAGTCAGAGATATATCTTTCGTCGACAGAAAAAGAATGCACATTTATTTGATCTTGATCTTTGTGGAGTGAAAAAGACACTATACTGGATCCGCACGGACCTCCTGCTAATAGCCATAAATGACTTGTTTTTGGTAATAGATGAACATTACTATATGTATATTCGGGTGCATGGTAGACATTGGTACTCCAGTGCATTTCTCCCTCTGATTCAGAATAAATATGTTTTCGGACCTTCTCTTTAAAATGAAAAGTGGACGTTCCAGTACGAATCTCAGCAATAACTTGTTCAGATTCTACATATTGATTATTTTGAACTAAAATCAAACTTTTGGGAGGAATATTCACACTATGTAGAATATCCCGACTCTCAATAGTTACATACAAGTCTATAGAACATAGAAAAGCAGGATGTCCGTGACGGGTACGTGTGGGATGAACCAAATACTCGTTGAACTTTATTTTTCCGTTAGAAGGAGCTCGTACATGTTCGGCAGTACCGCCCGTGAATACTCCACCCGTATGAAAAGTCCTTAATGTTAGTTGAGTCCCTGGTTCCCCAATTGATTGCCCCGCAATAATACCTACAGCTTCCCCCAATTCGACGAGATCGCCGTGAGTGGGACTTCTACCATAACATAATTGACAGATCCAAGATGTATTCCTGCAAGTAAAGGGGGTTCGAATATATATTGGTTGTGCTCGAAAAGTTATGAATCGATTGGCAAGTCCAATCCCAATATCTTGATTTCGAGTGGCAATGCAGCGTATCCCCATATATATATCGTCCGCCAATACACGACCAATTAGGGTTTGGACAAAAATTTTTTCTGTCACCCCGTTTCGAGGACTCACGGAAATACCTCGGATAGTACCACAATCCGTTCTACGTACAATAATGTGTTGAACTACTTCAACAAGTCTACGCGTGAGGTATCCAGCATCTGATGTTCGTACAGCAGTATCCACGACTCCCTTTCGAGCTCCGTAGCAGGAAATTATATATTCTGTCAAAGAAAGTCCTTCACGTAAATTGCTTTGAATGGGTAAATCAATCATTTGTCCTTGGGGATCCGACATTAATCCTCTCATACCTACTAATTGATGTACCTGAGATGCGTTTCCTCGAGCTCCCGAAAAGGACATTAGATGGACTGGATTAGATGGATCAGTC